TCTTCGTTTTTAAAATTTATAATGGAATTGATCCCCTTCTTCATACTCATTTGAATATATAAAATATAAATATATAATATATGTTTGAATAGATAATATATGAATATATAATAGAATATATAATTCTAATAAATAATAAATTAAATATTAAAAATATTAAATAATAATAATATAAAATATAATTTAGTATTACAATAGAATAAAAATATTAATTATTAATTTAATTTAATATAGTATAATAATATATAATAATACTATAATATACTAAAGCTAAAGTTAAAGTAGAAAGAAAAAAAAATAATAATAGAGGAACCCCCCTTGACAGTAATATATGTTGTATATGTAAATTCTAGATATGAAAAGAGGCATAATTCATCCAGCAAAGGGAAAAGCAAAATAATAGGTGCACAACACAAATCAAAACAAATCAAATAAAATATTAATAATAATAAAAAAAAATACAATACAACAATACAATATAAAATATAAATTGTAAAAGAAAATAAAGTAAAGAACAATGGTCAATGAGATAAAAATTATGAATAAAAAAATTCAGGTTCTAATTTAATATTCATAGCATATTCATAGATAATAGATAATCTAATCTAGACGGTTATTTCTAAAAGGATAACTGACTCATGATTCTTATTCATCCACTTGTGAAAAAGGATTGGTTGACTCGTTGAATTGAAAATTTACTCATTCAATGAGTAAAGGATTGAATTGGATTCGATTGGGTGGTACCAACTTAATCGAATGCTAACTCACATTTACTTCTTATGGATTATGGAATTAACCGATCAACTTGCTATCGGATATTTATTTTTCGATTCAGTACTAAAAAAAAAAATTTCGACATATTTTTATTATTTTTCTTATTATGATTTACGATTATGAGAAGCAATACCACGACTTCTGATCCTGCGGTTTCCGCACTTGAAGAACAAAACCTAGGGCGTATCGCTCAAATTATTGGCCCAGTACTGGATGTCATTTTTCCACCGGGCAAGATGCCTAATATTTATAATGCTTTGGTAATTAAGGGTCGAGATACTGTCGGTCAGCAAATTAATGTAACTTGTGAGGTACAACAATTATTAGGAAATAATCGAGTGAGAGCTGTAGCTATGAGCGCTACAGATGGTCTGATGAGAGGAATGAAGGTGATTGACACGAGAGCTCCTCTAAGTGTTCCAGTCGGCGGAGCTACTCTCGGACGGATTTTCAACGTTCTTGGAGAGCCCGTTGATAATTTTGGTCCTGTTGATACTCGCACAACATCTCCTATTCATAGATCTGCACCCGCCTTCATACAGTTAGATACGAAATTATCAATCTTTGAAACAGGGATTAAAGTGGTGGATCTTTTAGCCCCCTATCGTCGTGGCGGAAAAATCGGACTATTTGGGGGAGCTGGGGTGGGTAAAACAGTACTCATCATGGAATTGATCAACAACATTGCCAAAGCTCATGGAGGCGTATCCGTATTTGGCGGAGTAGGGGAACGTACTCGTGAAGGAAATGATCTCTACATGGAAATGAAAGAATCCGGGGTGATTAATGAAAAAAATCTTGGAGAATCCAAAGTAGCTCTAGTCTATGGTCAAATGAATGAACCTCCAGGAGCTCGTATGAGAGTTGGCTTGACTGCCCTAACCATGGCGGAATATTTCCGTGATGTTAATCAGCAAGACGTACTTCTATTCATCGACAATATCTTTCGTTTCGTTCAAGCGGGGTCCGAAGTATCTGCCTTATTAGGTAGAATGCCTTCCGCAGTGGGTTATCAACCTACCCTTAGTACGGAAATGGGTTCTTTGCAAGAAAGAATTACTTCTACCAAAGAAGGATCTATAACATCGATCCAAGCAGTTTATGTACCTGCGGATGATTTGACCGACCCTGCTCCTGCCACGACATTTGCACATTTAGATGCTACTACCGTATTATCAAGAGGATTAGCTGCCAAAGGCATTTATCCAGCAGTAGATCCCTTAGATTCAACGTCAACCATGTTACAACCTCGGATCGTTGGCGAGGAACATTATGAAACTGCTCAAAGAGTTAAGCAAACTTCACAACGTTACAAAGAACTTCAGGACATTATAGCTATCCTTGGGTTGGACGAATTATCCGAAGAAGATCGTTTAACTGTAGCAAGAGCACGAAAAATTGAGCGTTTCTTATCACAACCCTTCTTTGTGGCAGAAGTATTTACTGGTTCTCCGGGGAAATATGTTGGTCTCGCAGAAACAATTCGGGGGTTTCAACTCATCCTTTCCGGAGAATTAGATGGTCTTCCCGAACAGGCCTTTTATTTGGTGGGTAACATCGATGAAGCTACCGCGAAAGCTATTAACTTAGAAGAGGAGAGCAAATTGAAGAAATGACCTTAAATCTTTGTGTACTGACTCCTAATCGAATTATTTGGGATTCCGAAGTGAAAGAAATTATTTTATCTACGAATAGTGGAAAAATTGGCGTATTACCAAACCATGCCCCCATTGCCACGGCTGTAGATATAGGTCTTTTGAGAATACGGCTAAACGACCAATGGTTAACAGTGGCTCTTATGGGTGGTTTCGCTAGAATAAGTAATAATGAGATCACCATTTTAGGAAATGATGCGGAAATTAGTACTGACATTGATGCACAAGAAGCTCAACAAACTCTTGAAATAGCGGAAGATAACTTGAGTAGAGCTGAGGGTAAGAGACAAGCAATTGAGTCAAATCTAGCTCTCAGACGAGCTAGGACACGAGTAGAGGCTGTCAATGTGATTTCCTAGTAGTAGTCAATACATTCAATAAAAATAAAAAGAATCTAAAATAATTTAAAGAGTTCCTTATTATACACTACATTTTGCTTCCACAAATTGAACACAATGAAGTCTAATCTGATGATAGAACGAAAAAAAGAGGATGGGTAGAAAAACTTATTAGATACCTGATTCCATGGTATCTAATAAGTTCTACCTACTATTGGATTTGAACCAATGACTCCTGCCGTATGAAAGCAATACTCTAACCACTGGGTTAAGTAGGTTATTTATCACCACAAAAAAGGTCTTCTCGAAGGATTATAGTTAAAATATGCTTTCTAAGCAATATAAATATATCAGTAAACTTTTATACCAGTAAACGGGTCGGAGAGTTATCATATGCATATGGGATACCCTTCTTGACAAGAAATTGTCTCTATGTTAAAGTTAAAATAGTTATGAAAAGGGCTATAGCTCAGTTAGGTAGAGCACCTCGTTTACACGTGCGCCAATGCTTTTCAAGGGAGCCCATTATGCAATGACCATAATTGATCTTTTTGATAAGTCTATGTCTTACTCCGTATATTCGAGAGAACAAGAGAAAAATAGCCTGACAAATATTTGGTTCGATCCGATTCTGGTGCGAATTCCAATGCCAAATCAATCAAATAGAACATGCCATTGTAAGGTAAATGCCCAGTCTATTCAATGCCAGGCATAATGAGTATAAGGGTCTCAAAATAACCTCTTTTCGTCCTATGAGCTTTGAGGTGTATGAAGTCTCATATTTTACTCTTGCTGCGGAGCGATAGAGACTCCATTTCACTTAGGTTGATCTAGGCCGAAGGCAGACCTAAATCAAGGTCACTCTTCTTTGAAACACTTTGGTATTGCTCCTAGATCAGGATACAAATAATGAATCAGAGCACATGGAACCGTCTCATTATCTTTTTATCTTCCTGTAAAGAAAAAATATGGTGGACTAACTGATCTTTACATCAGTTGATGAAAGAGCCCAATGCAACAAAATGCATGTTGGGTCTTTGAAACAGTTCGAATCATTTCGATAATAATCAGTTTTTTCTGTTTTACCGAGAAGGTCTACGGTTCGAGTCCGTATAGCCCTAATACATTATACATTCCAATTCCATTCTCGGATCAAATACCCATATCTCTTCATCCACTTTCATGAATGAATTACTTTTTCCTCTTTTATTGCCCACGATCAAAGAGTTAGTTATACACTAACTAGGGGGTTTGGTATACCCAAACCCAGCTAAAGACTTCAACCTGACCCAAGCAAATCCAATACTAAGTCGCATGGATCTAGGACCTATTCTTTTCTTGATCTTGAGTATTTGTGGATAATCACTTTTTGGCTGAACAACAAACCTAATAGATTCTTTCAATTTTTAATTTGCTTCATTAATAGGCTCGCGATTCTACTTTGATCGTTATGGGTTGGTGTCAAGATCGAGCCCAAGACAAGCAGACCTCATGTTAACAGCCGGAACAGTAACAATGAAAATGGCTCCCTCTTTAGTAAGATTATATGAGCAAATGCCTGAACCAAAATATGTAATTGCTATGGGAGCCTATACTATTATAGGATATAGGAGGGATGTTCAGTACTGATTCTTATAGTACTGTTCGCGGAGTCGATAAACTAATTCCTGTGGATGTGGCTGTCCGCCTAAGCCAGAGTCAATTATAAATGTTATAACGAAACTTTATAAGAAGATATCTCAAAAAATCTTTGAAGTTTTAAGATAGAACTGTGTATCAACAGGAGAATCGATGTTTTACTACTAGTCACAAGTTTTACCTTCGACGCAGTACTCATACTGGAAATTCTGATTTAGTATCTTCCTACGAATTAGTTAATCAGGCAGGGTTCCTTTGTGCAAAATAAGAAAGAGTAGGTCAGTCTTTAACAATTTCATTGTCAATGTGAAGTATGAAGTATTGATACAAAGAAAAATGTGGGAGAGATGAAGAAGATGCAAGTTCGTTTATCTCATTGGCTAGTCAAGCATTGAGCTAGTTCATAGATCTTTTAGGCTTTGATTGCCAAGGAATAAAGACTTTACAAAAAAAAACCGAAGATTGGGACTCCATTGCTGTCATTTTATATGTATATGGTTACAATTATTTATGCTCCCAGTGTGCCTATGATGTAGCACCAGGCAGATTTAGCTAGTGTGTATCACCTTGACGAAAATACGGTATGGTATAGATAAACCATAGGAGGTATGCATAAAAGTATTTGCCCCCAGGAGTAATCCTCGAACCCCGTCCGTTTTCTGGATTTTGAGAAGTGCTAATTTTAAGGAACGGGAATTTCTTATGAGTTATGAGAATCATCCTCGCCTTAAACGTATCTTGATGCCTGAAAGTTGTATGGGGCTGGCCCTTACGTAAAGACTATATTACTCCCAATTTCTATGAAATACAAGATGCTCTTTGAATGACAAGAAACTCCTTTTTACTTAATGAAAAATGAAAGGAATCGGGGTTGATTTGTACTGTGTCTGAAAAACATCCTTTCATTCTGAATCTTTTTATCTAATTTATATATGATATTTGAGATATATACGAAAATTTAACATCCTTTTAAAATTTAAAATAAGATCAAAGTATGAACAGAGAGGAAAAAAATACAAATGAAAAGGAAAGTAAAGCATATGTATCCCGATCCGTATCAATGAATTTCATTTGTATGAGGTATGAATATCTATATGATATCCGATACATTATTCACGTGTCAGGAACCAGATTTGAACTGGTGACACGAGGATTTTCAGTCCTCTGCTCTACCAACTGAGCTATCCCGACCATTTTCTGTGCATCATCCTAGCGGAGTACTTGTATCTATGTCAATGAAAAGAACTAAAAAAAGTCTTAACAAATTGGACGTAGCCCCTCAATTTCTTAGATCTTCAAAACAAAAAGAAGACTTTCTTTTAAAATGTAAGGATAATGATATGGACTGTGAATGATTCAATAACGGAGATTCCTTGAATCTATACATATATGTTTATTTGTACAGGTATCGTATCTATACAAATGAAATTGTATTGTAAGAGATTTATATTCGGATCTGTTTGTGAAAGAACAGAGTGAATGAAATGAGAAAGATATTGAAATATTTAATTTTGTTTGAACTGAACCACTGATGAAAAAAAAAAATAGGATAAAAAAAATAAATTAAGAGTAGGTAAAATGGGCTTTTCTTGGGGATAGAGGGACTTGAACCCTCACGATTTTTAAAGTCGACGGATTTTCCTCTTACTATAAATTTCATTGTTGTCGGTATTGACATGTAAAATGGGACTCTCTCTTTATTCTCGTCCAATTAATTTTCAAAAGATCTATGAAACTCTTGAATGAATCATTTGATCAATGAATATTCGAATTCTATTCCCTTTTCAACTTCAATTGGAATGGATTCAGAATAACTCTTCCATTTTTAATAGATTTTTTTGATCCTTAGAATTATTATTTGATCTCTATCATTCTAATTAATATAGAATCTAAATATCGAAATAGAGGGTTGTGATTAATCGTTTCCTATGTCAGTATGTATTAGGTATATAAGCTTATCCTTTACTGTCATTTCTATCATTTAGATAGAAATGATTTTTGCTACTAACGTAGTCAATTTCATTCGTTAGAACAGCTTCCATTGAGTCTCTGCACCTATCCCTTTTTATTCTCATTTTCCATTTTTTTATAAAGATTTGGCTCAGGATTGCCCATTTTTGGTTCCAGGGTTTCTCTGAATTTGGAAGTTACCACTTAGCAAGTTTCCATACCAAGGCTCAATCCAATCAAGTCCGTAGCGTCTACCAATTTCGCCATATCCCCCTTTGCTTTGATATTTGATAATATTTGATACAAGGATCCAGTTGTAATTTCATCCACCTCTTTCATTGATCTTGTAACTGTTGAATTCATTAGTTAATGATTCCTATATCAAAAAAGTGTATGCTGCTATTTTTGGACATCCTTTATTCTACCATTTCATCTCTATTCATCTCTATTGGATGAACCCTATTTGTTTCAATCCGAAATGATTCTATCATTGATGTATCCGCAATTCAATATGGATAGATATATCCCACATATATCTATGCCTTTACTCCCCCTTCATTTTTACAGCGCAATTCAAAATAGTGGAACGGTCGATATTCATTCTTTTTTAACAATTCGTCCTCTTGTGTATAATGATAGAATACAAGTTTCTATCAGTTTTAGTCATGGATTTACATTATTCGAATAGAAATCAATAGAATATGATTCTCTTTAGTTTTTCAATATTTACACTATATTATCTATTAGGATATAGATAGTTTCGTTACGTGAAATTTTGATTTATAGTATAGTTTTATAGTTACACCATTAGAATGAGAATGAATTATCATAAAATAATAATATTATTGAAGATTGAATTTAAGATTGGATTTATTGTATTGATTTCATATCTATCTTTATTTCATATTCATCTTCATATTAATCATATCATATTCAAAATAGTAAGAATTAAATTATAAATTATGATTATTTAATATTTATAATTATATATTTTTTTAAAAATTATATTTATTATATAATATATATATATATATTTTTTTATTATTTATTATTATTATATTAATATTAGTTTATATTATATTAGAATTGATAATATGGAATTTAATTTCTTTATACTTTAATATATATCTAGATATAAATAATCTAAATGGTTTTCTTTTCTATTTTCTAATTTATAAATAAAATCTATAACTAATAACTATAAATAGAATAAATAAATAAGATAAATAAGAATAGAAATATAGAAGAATTTTAAATAATCAAAAAATAAAAAAAAAAAAAGAAGAAGAATCACTAGGTAATAGCTAAGATCTGAGAGTTTCCTATACACTATTGATCTTATATCCGCCCGCTTAGCTCAGAGGTTAGAGCATCGCATTTGTAATGCGATGGTCATCGGTTCGATTCCGATAGCCGGCTTTTTTTATTTATCGATCTTTTTCTTTGCATGATTGAAAATATCTACTCTCGCTTTCTCTAAATGTCGAGTTCTTATGTCATGATAACTTGCAGCTATAGCTATGAATAAAAAAAGTTAACTAGATCTCTACAGAATAAATTTTAAAACGTAGCCTTCACTTGAACTTCCTATATATACAAAAAATAAAAATTTTGATAAAATTTATTTCATTCTGTTTTGTAGTACTTCATTAGATTGAGTTTTGCTTTGCTGATCCTTTAGTTCAGTCTGAATTTATATATATATTATTATTATATTTTTATTTTATTATATTTATATTTTTTGTTTATATTTTTTTATTATTTAATTATTTTTTTTTTTTTTTAATGAAAGTGAATCAAAAAGGGAGCCTTTATTTATATGTCTCGTTACAGAGGACCTCGTTTCAAAAAAATACGCCGTCTGGGGTCTTTACCGGGGCTAACTAGTAAAAGACCCAGATCCGTAAGTGATCTTCAAACCCAATTGCGCTCTGGAAAAAGATCACAATATCGTATTCGTTTAGAAGAGAAACAAAAATTGCGTTTTCATTATGGTCTGGCAGAGCGACAATTACTTAAATATGTGCATATTGCTGGAAAAGCCAAAGGGTCAACAGGCCAAGTTTTACTACAACTACTCGAGATGCGTTTGGATAACATCCTTTTTCGATTAGGTATGGCTTCGACCATACCTGGAGCCAGACAATTAGTTAACCATAGACACATTTTAGTTAATGGTCGTATAGTGGATATACCAAGTTATCGTTGCAAACCCCGAGATATTATTACTACGAAGGATAAAGAAAGATCGAAAGCTCTGATTCAAAATCATCTTGGTTTATCACCCCGCGGGGAATTGCCAAACCATTTGACTATTGATTCCTTACAATATAAAGGATTTGTAAATCAAATAATTGATAATAAATCAATCGGTTTGAAAATAAATGAGTTGTTGGTCGTAGAATATTATTCCCGTCAGACTTGATTCTAACTAAAATAAAAAAAGCAAGGTTCATACAATTTTGACTCCTTTCGCTGAAGTAAATAGAGTACCTTGTCTCACTCACATATCAAAAATGGATCGACAATAGGATTCTTTTTCTCCTTTTCAATATCAATACGATATTTCTATTTGTATTTTACATATCACAGGCTCTAATTAGGGATAGAGGATCTCTATCAAATAAGGACTGTTAGAATAATGATATCAACTCTTATTTGATTTGACACGTAACGTTGATAAATGAAAAGAAAAGGAGAGAGAGGGATTCGAACCCTCGGTAAACAAAAGTCCACATAGCAGTTCCAATGCTACGCCTTGAACCACTCAGCCATCTCTCCTACAGAATCTTATTCTTATTCTTGACCAAAACCCGAATGAATAGACAGTCATTCATCTTAATTGTAGTACAGGTATGACTGCCTGATGGTTCCATAGGAAGAAAAGTTTTTTTTCCAATTTCATATTTATCAACAACAACTTCTTTCATTAGGTACCCCATGCCCATGATTTATTCAAAATTCATGAATCGCCCGATTCATTTTTCGATTTCAACTGTATGGCATGGCACATATACGTTATGCAAACAAAATAAAATATAAAATAAAAGATGGTTACCTTATTTTTCTATCATTGAATGATTATTCAATTCTTTTTCCTTTTCATAACCAAATCAAAACTTCTCGAGTTATCAAAATAAATCCATAGGAAACTTGGTTATTCAACTTAGATGAAATAGTAATAGTATACTATTATAGTACGAAATTTGAATTAAATATAATCTGATTCAACTATTTCATTTCATCTTTGTCAAAAAGGGGGACAATTTGTGACCCACATTTTTCCAATTAGTCTGTTTTTATGTTATTTTGTACTGTACAATTCCTTTTTTGTGGGATCATTTTCCCCGAAGGGGAATGAGAATAATTATAGAATGAATTGCTAATTATGCCTAGATCTAGAATAAATGGAAATTTTATTGATAAGACCTCCTCAATTGTAGCCAATATCTTATTACGAATAATTCCGACAACGTCAGGAGAAAAAAAGGCATTTACCTATTACAGAGATGGTGCGATTTGATTCTTTTCTTGTTTTTTTACTCCTCAGTTTTACGAGAAAAAGAACGTAGTTAGGAATAGAAAAAAACAAATTAGTGAAAAAAACCTACGCTTGGTGAAGGTGAAGTTTAGAGATAGAGCAAT